GATAAACCCGGGAGGAATGCATGGTTCCCTGGCGCTTCATGGGACGGACGTTCGCAGTCCCCCTCCCTCTAATCTAACCCTACCCCCTTTCCCAGGCCTGCCGGCACAATAAGAAAATGAGGGTCTGCTTGCTTGTGCAGGCGAGGACCGCTCGGCTAGGGCGCGCCAGAGGAGCTTCGAGTGACTTGTTAGGGCTGTCGAAGAGCAAAGAATAAAGTCACTCGAAGCTCTGCCCTTTGCTTTCCCCCTGTGCTTCCATTTCCCCTTGCCTCGAGATCGTGCCTTTTTTACTCGACTCGCTCCCTGCTCAAAAAAAGTCGATCTTATTCCGCAACTCGGGTCGATATGTTTGGAAGTCATGTTCACATCATGAATTTTGCTACCTGTCGCGCTCGCGTCATTCGCTGGCCAGTCGGGAGGATAGTACATTCCAACTCACATGCTTCCCAAATCGGAGGCAACAGCGCGACTGCTAAATCGACTGGATCTGGATCATCCGGAACTACATCTAAATCTCTGACTATGGCGACTAGGACTCTCTTTGGATCACGATTAAAAAATGCCTGGATCGCTCTTCCGGGCCGGGTCGAGCCTTTCAATAGTGCATCGTATGTAGTAGTAGCGTCCTTCCCAGATCGAGAAGCTTGAGCAAGAAATTCCCCCATACAGATAGAGGCGCCTATAGCCTTGCCTCTGGCTTTGCCCCCTTATCCACTACGGGTGAATCTCTTCGATCCGGAATTTAACTATCCCTAAAAAAAGGCTTTGCTGCTGCTGGAGTTGCTGTGTGTGAGCGGCTTTAGCTGAACCTGTCACCCACGAAACGACATACGGACTAAAGGTTAAGGAAGACTTCGATAGTCAATCACTAGAAGCCGGCTTGAGTCCAATGCCAAGTTGAAGTGACGATAGTGGACGGTATAACAATCATTCTTTAGGTCTGTATGCCTAGGATCCCAATGGGTCGGTACGGGGCTCGTGGGTTGCTCATGCTTCCCAAACGTCACGCATTTTTTAGGTCATTAGTCAACAGCTCCCTGAACAGCGAAATAGGGGTGACTTCACATTGTTTCCTGACACGCCTTTCTTTGTTTGACGGAAATCCTCTCCGCGTTCAGGCTGATGCCGCACCTTGCGCGTGTGAATGGGTGTGATATATACCTCTTTGCTCAGCACGTGACTGTGTACCCCGAAAATGGAAGCTGCATGTCTTCGCCCGCTCCCGGTTCATGGTGGAATCCATTGAATGCGTTGGTCAAGCACGGGATTACGGCCGAAAATAGTAAGGCCTTTTCTTACCCTGCACTAAACCCTATAGAGTAAGGTTAGTTTCGATTGGCTGCTTTGTGTTCAGTCAGTTCTTATTCCAGACTGGAAATCAAACTCAAAAAGCTTCACCTTGACGAGTCCGTAGCTCTTTTGGGAGCCATAACTACGAACCCCCATAGCAAGGCCTACAGCACTGCTATGAGAAATCCCACTCCAGTAACCTGGGCAAGGAATTGAACCTCTTCCTTCCCCGCCCTTTTTACCTTGGCTGCTTTCCGCGCTTAAAGAAGAGGAATGCCTATCGCTGATGAAGGGAAACAACTCCTCATTAATCCACCTTCGGGTTAGAGAATGATAAGGGCTAATGCAGATAAAAGGAATTCACTCACCAGAATGTCCGTATGTCCATCACTGCACTTCCGAGCCAGCTCCTCAGAGAGCTACTCCGGAAAGGCGGATAGCTACATCTTTCAGGGACAGGAATTCACTCTTGGGTAGCTCCTGGTTTGGTGATGTGCGGGTCAGCCAAGAAAGGCAAAGCCCTTTACTTTAATTTTCAATCGACCCTTAGGAGGGCAGGAAGAGGGGCGGGAAAGAGCTCGTGGCGGATGAGCTCCGGCCGTCAATTGCAGCCTTCGATAAAGGAATTCCCCTGGAAAATACACATAAAGAATAAAGAAATACATAACCAGAAATACGTATGTTTACTGCGCTGCCGAGGGAGCTCTTGAAAGAGCCCACCTCGGATACGGAGGGAAGGTGTGGATATTATGCTGCTAGAGCCAAGGCATAAAGGTGGGAGCTTTTACACCTACTTCCTTTCGTGAAACAGGATCATAAAATCAAGCGGTTTTACTAAAAAGCGTGAAGCTGGCATGCTACTTCTTTTAGCGCGACAAACTAAGCCCACCCTCCCAGAAGCGCGAAAGCGGCCAAGCAGAGGAGCGAGGCAAATACATAAGCCCTAACACAGCTCGAACCGCCCACTAGCAGCCTACAGAGACAGAGCCCCTTCCCCCGGGAATACTTTTGGCTGAACTAGCACCTTCTTCCAGTATTCTTAGCTTACTGTTTGCTTCCTGCTCTTGCCTCTCTGGCTGCCCTAACGCTTCGCTCCTGCTTGCCTTGCTATCCTTTACCTGTCTGCTCAAAAGCGAAATGAATAGCCAACTCGCTTAGCTTGTCTTACCCCTGGCATTACTCGCCAGAACAACTAATGTGCGTAGCCAATACACCAGCCACTCTTTCAACTCGCCACCTTCGAATGTTGAAGCTTCTACCATTCATCTTCAAAAGGCCAACCGAAGGAAGAAGACCAGCTGAATGCGAGTTAAATCACGAGGGGATGGGCAAGTCAAGCCTGCTGGTAGCCAGTATTCAAACTAGGGGCAAAACTCTTTCAGACTTGAGTTCCATAATCATAGGAAGAGGAGAGATAATCCCATTCTCTTTTAGGTTTTAGGAAATTATTCTTGCCTGAGAAACGATTCTATCCTCAACCCCAGATAATAAAGAGACAAGCTTGGCCTATCTATTCCATTATGGCCGGCTTGGAGAGAGCGGTAGCGAAGGTACTCCCCCTCATCTATAAAGGAGGGGCTTTGTTGAAAGAATAGGGGCGATAGCGGTCACAACTGGATGAATGACAAGCAGGAGTTCCCTATTGGTATAAAAAGAAAGGGATGGAAAAAATAAAGGTTTCGGTAAGAAGGAGAGGTAAGAGCGCTTTCTCCTCGGTTATAGGAAGACAATTCGGTTATGGAGCTCTTACCGTTCTCGCTTTTGTCTTCCTCGCGGATGGATTCAAAAATCCATCTTCTTTCCGGCCCGCTTCATTCCCTTACTAATAAATAAAATTCCTCGCTAATGGCGCCCTTCCCCTTTTCTATAAAACCTAATCTTACCTTTTACCATTTATCTAACCAGTTATAATAAGCTGACCTTCCCTATTCTGTCCTTTTACCTATAAAGCTCTACTTGATTTGCTATCGACTGAAGTCACTCGCCAGTGCTATCTCTTCCCGCTAAAGCTTTCCCAGCCAATCAACTAGATCTAATATCCTGCCCTTTCTTTAGGTATTAGTTGTAGTAGTGTCGGCATAGGAGAAGACGATTCCTAGCCTTTCGATTGAATCGATAGTTCCACCACCCGGCATAAAGGAATAGATTTGATTCCAGGTTGGACGGCAAAAAGCGGGCGGGGCATCTCCTCCAATCATGCCAGCCGAGTGGTAAGGAAAAGTTAGTATAAAGCTTTGGATGGAAAGCGTCGGGGAAAGACAGAATATTGGATCGGGTTGAAGGGCTGAACCATCCATGTCGGGAATATAGGCTAATGCACTCTTTTTCCTCCTATAGTCTTTGATCCCCCACGAAAGGAACAAGCGATAAAACTAAAGCGCTAGCGCACTCCAGCAAGAAAAGAAGGACAATATAGGAACTACTTCTAAGATAGAATAACAATAACAAGAATTGCTTAAGTGAGGTTCTTTACAACCAAATCAAGAACAGAACCTTTAGGCGGCACCAAAACAATTATCATTGCCTCTCTTTTCTCCCTGGGAACTAAGCCCAAATGGTAGGTTTCAAATCTTTCTCCCTTCGCTGACTCTTTATCTTCAGCTTCAATTCTGCTTCCCGGCGATAAATTCTTTGATTCGTTCGAGCGACGGCTTGTGGGGCAGGAGTAATAGGGGCGGAGCAAGCCGGAACTGGCCAACCAACCCTACCATCCTTTCTTTATTAGTTAGTGCCAGCTCTCCCGACAAAGGAATCTCTTTCCTACTGCTATTCCTAGTTCCACTATGCCCTACTCCTAATTCCACCCAGACTAAAATTCAACCATCCCACCTCAAAGAACTCCTAGCAACCAAGATAGGCAGCCCGCAGTCTAAAGAAAGCTCTCTCTCTACATGCAATTCGCTCACTTCGGGAAGAGCAGAAGGTAGTTTGGATCCCCTTCAACCCCCATCCTTGACCGACCAGTAGTTGAGGATGGTGAGGAAGGATGAAGTAGAGGCTTTTCCTTTTCAAATCCAAGGAGGGACGGACTAGGTCGAAGAAGAAAAGCATGACCCAGAGTGCCAGCTAAGTATATTAAAAGAGGCTTAAGAGCAATAAAATGACTCGTACGTAATGCATAAACTGGCTAAGAATACTAAGAGCCTAAGCAATATCAGGTCTCGTTAATGTCAAATACTTGAGGCCACCAACCATACTAGATATTCAGTTTTATCATCTTTTAAGTCACCATCATGAAGAGAAAGTGACGATTTAGCAGGTATAGGAGTACTAAATTAAATTAGAACCAGACATCTTCAATTTAATTTAGAAAGCAAATCAGCGGGCTAGCGAGTTTGAGATAAAAAGCCGAGGAGACCGGAGACTCCATGCCTAGGAAGTACTGAAGATCAGCCAAGTCTTGAATAGCCCAATCTTTGACAACTTAAACAGGAAAATTAGAAAGATAAGTGGAATTGCTGCCAGTCAGAATTATAGATATCATCCACATAAAGCAATAAGACAAGCATCCCATGAGAAGAAGAATGAAGAAAGATAGAACTATCATTCAAGACTGAAAAGAAAAGCAAGACTAAGCAAGTAAGAGCTAAATCTATGAAAGCAAGCTCTGCATCCTTCCCATAAATAGCACGGCAAAGATGATGAGGAAAATGTGAATTCAAGCTGGTTCATTAAACCTCTTCTGTTTAGACAGCATGAAGAATCAATCGCATTCTCAACATCTAATTGCCTAATCTCCCCCACTTCCTAGAGATGGCAATGGCAAGAAGAGTACGAATGGTAGTGGGTTTAAGACCTGGGCTAAAGGTTTCATGAAAATCCACACCAGCCTCTTTCTCTTGTTTAAAACCTTGAGAAAGCAGGCGAGCGGCTCGACAGTCCCGTCAGACTTATGCTTTATCTTAAAGACCCATTTACAGCCAACCAGATTCTGAGATGGGTCATATGGTACTAAAAAGTCCATCTTCGATTGGCAATTAAGGCTTTTAATTCATCCGCCATAGCTGCACGCCAACGTGGATCTTTAACTTCAGTAGAAAAAGAAGTTTTCTCAGTGTCAGAAATAGAGGATATTCTGTTAAGAATTTACTTGGCTTTCCTAATACCTGCACGAAGACAAGTGCCCATAGGATGTTTAGAAGAAAGTGAAGAAGGAAGAGATAGAGAAGTGGACTCAGAGATAGGCACCGGAGAGGAAGAAGAAGAGGGAAATAGAGGGGAAAACTCAGATGGAATGGCCACAAGTAGAATCTGTAGAAGTAGCAGGAGTGGAGTCTTGAGAAGGCCCAACTTGTAAGATGTGAGAGCGAGGGGTCAACATAACATAAGTGGACTAGGCATTATAGTAAGGGAGACAGAAGACAAGGTTGAAGACCCTACATGTGAGTGTTGAACCAGACGAGAATAAGGAGAAGAAGTCTCATCAAAAAGAAGATAGATGCCGATAGGCGAAAGAGAATCAACTAGTTGTAGTATCGGACAGCACTTATGCCATTAGCGACTACGGAAGGGGGAAGACCACTAGCTCCTAGAAAGATTCTTGGAAAGAGCAGGGAGGGGCGTACTAGATATTAAATAAAGGCATTGGTATTCTAAGACCCTAGGGAGAGTGAAGAAGGAATGATTTTACTCCTATTAGCATTCCAAGGTGCCAAGGCAGTAGCACGGACTCGGTCCTGCAAGCCAACGGTTGCTAACTTTCTTTCAAATCAGATTTGTCCCAGCAGTCAGTCTTATCGGCTGGCATTATTCTTTCTTTAAACCAACCTTCTCTTGATGTCGAAAATAGTTTTTGAGGGATAATAAAGAATTAGCTCTATCTTAGCCCACTTAGCTCTTATCCAATGGGGTCGAGTTAATCCTTTAGCTGTCCAGGCAGTCCTATCAGTGCAGTACTTGTCCTAGGAGTGCTTCCTCCCGAGCCAGTAGGCCGATTGGTGTATAGAAAAGAACCTTCCCAGCCGGACAAGGAGCCAGAGCCACCGAGCCTGTGTTACTAATTCCCCTTCTTGGCTTGATAGTTCAAGTAGTAATGGCGGTCTCCTGTCTGTGGTAGTCAAGCATGTCTGTGGCTAGAGGAGAAAAGCAGTCAATCTGAGTGCCCTGTAAGCGGTAGTTGAAGTCAGGCTTTCTAACTCCTAGTCGGCTAGTAGACGGAGGGGAGAGGATAAAGACTAAAGAAAGAGCTCTTAGTCTACCCGAAGGAAAGTCAAGAGATAAGGCTTGGTAGCTGTCCATGCAAGGAAGCAAGCGAAGCAAAGGGGCCAAGCAACCCCCGAGAAAGGGGGGAGAGTAGCGTTGGACTTCTTCGCACGGGGAGAAAATTCATGCTTTCGCTTTCGACAACAACATTGAGAGCATTACACACCAACCCAATCTCGATGAAAATGGAATCAACTCGATCATTCAAGTCGGATAGCATTTATCTATGCCGACCTACATTAACAGCTTTCTTCTCTTATGATTTATCGAGTTACAGGGGAATCGAGTGACTTTCTCTTAGATTATATAAGTCTAAGAGAGAGTCATTATAGATTTAACACTAACCCCATCAGGCAAGTGGAGTAGAATCAATCAAGTGGCATACCTTGAATCTAGCCTACATACAATCCTTTCTTTCTTCTTTCAATTGATAGTTAGCCGGGCGTATCTTGTTCAAGAAAAAGCTCTTTCTTTTGGTGAATATCCGGATACCCGACAGTTACAGCTAAAGATGAATGCCCAGAATCGTAGATTGTACGAGCTTCAAATCAAAACCACAATGAGAGACATTCGATCCCAGAATTAGCTCTATCCCACCTCCAATGAGATGTGTTAAACATATACTGACTTTTTGTCTTGATTTAAGAGTTAGCCAAGGGGCGTAGCGTTGAGCTCAATGAAAGTGTCCCTTCCTTCTCGACGTGAAACTCTCGCCGCTGGGACAAGATAAAGATTGCCTCTACGCTTCGCACCTTTTTCTTTAAGAAAGAGGGCAAGATCACTCCTAAAAGCTTATATACGATACCCACCATTTGATCGAATTCCTCTGTATTCTCTTCCTTAGCAGCTCCTTCTCGAAGACCGGATTAATGGTCAACGACTTTGACAGCCTTTCCTTCACACAAGGTTTTTTATCCGTCTCCCCCGCTTAGGACAGAAAGGGGAAGTAGCGAGATTCCGATTCCTTCGTGGGAGAATCAACGAAGGCAGTCGCTCCAGCAGCTTTAGTACTTAGTTAAGGCCCCAGCCCTTATCCCGGTTCTTCTCCGGCTTCACCAGCAGCCTTTATCAGCTGCCCCTTCCCGAATGCGAATCTCTATCTCTTTGCGGCTACAGCCTATTCTAATAGGACCCATATTCAATCTCTTAAGTGACTTCTGAACACTAGCTAGCTCTGGACCTACCTATATTAGCCATGAGCGATCACCAAGCGGAGTTGAAAGAAAAGAGACTTGACATGCCAAAACTTCGCTCGCGAGCTCGGAACGAACGGAGCAGAAGGGATCATAAGTTCCAGGGATAAAAAAAGACGAGCACTTGGGACCACGGAGCCAACGTTTAAGACAAGGCTAAATGAGGCCATACGTGTAGTAAACTCCTCTCGTTCTGAAGAGAGTGAGTCTATAGAGCCTACGAGCCGAATCTTTTTTTTCTCTCAATAGCCGCCTTTAGTTCCGTAGACTATTGTACTAGTAGAGCTCGCCTTTTTTCCTCTAATAGTCAACTTAACTTTCCTCCACTCGCCTGAATTACGAGGCGTTATTATACCTAATCCCAGATCCCTATACTAGAGTAGGGGCCCCTTAACCCATCGCGAACTTCGTTCACTGCGGGATAGGAATAGAAAGTCTAGCTTTTACACGGGAACGGAACGAGCCGGAGCGAAGGAGGGATTGTACCACAGCTTGCTTCGAGACTGAAAGGAAAAGTGATCCTATTCCTCACTGCACTGCTCAGCCGCCTTGGTATCCGTGTTAGGAAGTCAAAAACACTCCTTGCCGCTGCCAAACATGTATATTGAAGTCTCGGAAACATGTTTAAGTCATTGACATTTATCGGAGAATCGACAGTTCGTCTCGTCTCGGGGAATCCTAGATCAATCATAGATCTGGGCAGAAGCGCCCCTCCCTAAGCCATAAGATACCTTCTCCTATTGCTACTGCTACTGATACTGCTTCCTTTTCTGTCACAACCCCTTCTTCGACTGATGCCATAGATCGAATATTCCCCTCCCTCACAGCTCCAAGAGCGGATAAAGCGCAAACAGCTTCTGAGGGAATTTCCCTGGCTAGTCTAGATGTCCCTGCCCTTTCGATTGCGGATTCGAGAACAACCGATGCCATACTTCCCCGTCTATTGGTCCTGTCCTATGGGTGGATACAGACTCAGAGTCAAGCTACTATGGACATGAAAATCTCTGTCTCGCCTGCGAATCCTGCTAACTCGTCTTTTAATGCCCCAAGAACTAAGCTAAGGGGGAAGCATAGCAATACCGGTGTTGAGAATAGTTATATCCACTCACAGCTCCAAGAGCGCTTATTCCCCTTTCAGGAAAGAGAAAGCCCTTCTTTGCCGTAAGCCCCTCTATAGATTCATGTGCAGTGGATTATCGAACAAGAACAGCAGATTCAATAGCAGCGGAGAACTAGGAGATATGCCCGCTATCTATTGTGCCTGGTCTCTAATCGGATTCTGATCTCAGATGGACATTCAAACAAAAAGATCTGCTAATCTCAGAAGGGGAAGTCTGCTTTGCTGCATCTGCGGATTCTATGGCATCTTCTTCTACTGCTACTGTGGGCATTGGGACTGCTTCTTGGACTTCTGATTCAATTGACATTGCCTTGAAGAGCCTAATTGTTGATACCTCTCCCGAGAGTAAGCTGGGATGGAATACAATAATTACCCAACTCAACCATCGATGTTGATGGAGGTTGGCTTCAATCGAGATTGCCTCGTCTTTATAACATCATTACAATACGAAGTTCAGCAGCTTACGAGCCAACCTTTCCCTAGCTAAATCGGGACTTTCCCAGCGTTTACAGGCAGAGTCAAACCGAACCTCTTCTACCTGGCGCCCTTTTCCCTTTCGCCGGTACTAAGAATCTGCAAGGTCCTCTTGGCAACTCCATTAAGGAGCTTTTCCGTGCGTCTCATCCCTTACCCTCCAACAAAAGACTCAATCATACGAACAAGATATAGGGCTTTTCCCTATCACTTCAAAAAGCTGTACTTGCTGTTGTTCCCGCTATATTCCGCGGACGTGCCGATCCTCATTCTATTCTGCACATCACAAAGGGAGCAGTAAAAAAAACCACCCCCATAAGCCGTATGGAGTTCCTCCCTTCCCTACAGTGGGTCTGCTCGGCGGAACGGGGCACCATAAAAAACACCCACTACAGCACCTACCCGTATGGTACAAAGAGAAAGAGAGCATAGCCAGTAGAAAAGAAAGGAAAGGATCCTGATCGAAAGCCGTCTGCAGTAGCAAAGCTAGCAGCCGTAGTAGCATGAAAATAGGTCCCCTGACTAGAAAAGTGCAAAATGGCCCTCCTGCTAGGTAAAGGCAAAGAAAAGGAAGGTCTCGGTGCGTCAAAGAGGTTGAAGACCAACGTTAGATAGTCTCATTAAGAGAGTCGAAATGGATCAATACAAGGAAGGGAACATGAAAAAAGAAGCTCTTTACTCGTCGTCTAATCTCAATTCTGCATTTCAATGCAATGAACGGCTGAAAAAAGCGATCGATGATCATATCTTCCTTATAGATCTAGATCGAAGCCTGTGTTTGACTAAAGATGCTCGAATGTGGTAACGGCAGGATTTAAATTTGATAAAGTACAGCAGCTAATCAAACTAGTTAGTGATTGACTATAGCTTAGTTATGTCAGGATAGAACACTCACACTCCCTGGGGGCATTCCATTCTTACTCCTCACTCAAGACTACTCTCTTCTTTCGGCCCTGAAAACAAAAAAAAGAATTTGCATTAAAAGAGCGGCAAGAGCGATTTTCCGCCTATTTAATTAATCTATTTATTTAAGAAGAGAAGAGGCACCTTTCCACCTCATCAACGAAAATTCCATCTCCGGCATCGGCTTCCGCGGTCTTTAGAGCCTTTGCTGAATTCAGAAAAAGAATGAGATAGAGGACTTTCCAACTCGCTTTTGCACAGATTGGATCCTTTATAGATACGCTTTAGCAAAGAACTACATTTTACTGCTACTGCTTACCTTAGTACTCGCGGGTTCGCCCCTGCCCCTCAGAAAGAAGCAGGAAAGGCAAGACAATAGAATAGAGGGGAAAGCGCTGTCACATCTGAAACAGATTCCAACTCTTATTTATATCAATCGGAATCAGAAGCCGCATTTTCTTCGCTTTATCGCACGTTCGGGAACCCAGATATGTCAACCATTGCGCATTGCGGGCTTACGATTTCCCTTAGATACTTTGAGTACAGAGCCTTACTGACTTCAACAAAGACAAAATCAGCAACGACATCAGGAACTACAGAAACAGAAAAAATAAAAAGAAACCTTGCCCCTTGCCTTTGACTTAGTGACTACTTACTATAGTAGAGGGCCCTTCCTATAAAGACCAAGGAAGAAAGAAAATGAAAGACCTGGCTTAAGATCCTTAATTTAATAGAAGGACAATTGCGTGCGCTTTAACCCGCTCGGATAGGTCAAACCCTGATTAAGGGGATTGCCAAAGGCCTTTGACAATGCATCCACAGAAAAAGAAACAGCTGCCACAACAACGAAGACTACTGCAACATCAGCCGAACCTACTTCGTCAACGAAAACCGCGCCTTGAACTGGAATGACCGGCTTCAACCACATTCAGAGCATACTTTACCACTGCCGAAACGAAACTCCCTTGCTTGGATAGCTTTGGAGACTTTCTTTATAGAAGAGAGAGGTGCGCGCCTTCACTCACGCAAGGTATTAAGGGAAGCGCTTTTTTTCTCGGATGATGTACAGTCAAGGATTTATTTTTACAAGCGGTTATTGAATGAGACAACAGAACAAGGAAGCAGATTTTCTTATATAAGATAAGAGTGGGGTTTTTCCTCGGATTGAGTCGCCGATTTTCACCCGATTTCGCTGACAGAATTCAAGGACTGCTTTTTACGCTCGCATTCTCTTTTCTAGCTTTCGTACCTTTCCAACCTGTAGTTGGAAAAATGCCCTTTCTTTATATTTAACCTTGAATTGAAAGCTTCTTACGGACGGGACACATCGGCGCGCTGAAGCTTCAGCTTCGAAAAGATAGACTCACTAAGACAAGGAGCTTCATTGGCCTCGATGCCCTGCGGGCGAACCACCCCCGCCTACTGGCAGCTAGCTGCTTAATGAACTGAGGGATGGAACCTACTTCAATAAGAAAAAGGAACGTATGAAATATCTTCCGACTTAGATAAACCAAAATCTGCTTCATAAGGCCATTTACGGTACGAGCCCTTTATGTCCTGTTTACGGCCTCTGAGAGGTCAGACCATTGGACGGTCTTTCAGAAGCACTTTTTCTCTTTTGTTTTCTTGACCGGGCCTGGGCCGTGTCTCCCGAACAAGATCAGTGCGTATGGTCATCGCAAAACGCTTGGGCATCTTTAGTTCTTAGCGGGATCGGGTCTTTCACGCCTTGCTGCGGTACCTGGCTTTCTTGATTCGAAATTGCCGAACTTCTTAAGGAAAACTGCCGAAACCCAAGCCTTTCCTTTCTATATGGCCAAAAGAAATAAGGCCCTATATCCCATTTAGAATCTGAATCTCCCCATCCGGGGTATTAAACACCTGATTTCTCTTAGAAAATTGAGGAATGAAATCACTCTTAAAGAGGAATGACCGAACACGCTAACTACTCCGCGACTACTACTTGGCCTTGTTGGCTTGGCTAAAGGAAAGGAACTTCCGCTGCTGTGCCTTCCACTCACTGACTACGAACTGCCTATGCGCTGATTAAGAAGCCGACCTCTCGAAGTAAGTGTAATAGTAATACTATTTTATTTCATTAAAGTCCATGGCAGTTTAGATTGGGATGCAAGAAAGCGGAGTAAATTCCACGAAAATGTAAGAGTGATCAGGGTGGCCATCTCTAACTGACCTCCTCTTCCGTAGTCTTGTCGTAAGACAGGCAGGCTGGTCTCTGTCTTCCCTCCTTTTATTCTAAGAGCTGCAGCCCCTACTCTTTTGCTTCGGTTGTGGTTATCACCATCCCTTGTAATTGCATATAGAAAGAAAGATGCCCTGTCGCTTGAGGTGGTGTCACTGGTCTCATACATAAGCCCGCTCACAGAGGTTGGAGTTGACTCCAGAATCGAATAGGTTGGTCCCAACAGCTCGGGGCAAAGGGAACCTATAACCTATCACGAGAGTAGCAAGGGGATTGAGACTATAACTCGATAAATCTTAAGTGAAGAAAGCTCGTAGCCTAAAGTAGAGAGTAGAGTCGATTCGACGATATGCCAGTTGCGTATAGAAGTTCTACCAACCTTCTTTCATGATGTGGCTTTTTGTTAGTTATGTCGAGATTGGCTTGGTCTTCAGTGTACCGCTCCGTGGGGCATTTCCCAAGCTCAAAAGAGTATACGTTGATTGCAAGGGTCAGGTCCCAATGCATTACTAAACGAGCTGCTAACTACAAAAATCATAAGAGAAGAACAGAAGGCTCCGAAGTAGTACGCCCGGTTCACTAGGTTCTACCACTGAAGGGCCCAAAGATCATTAGTGAAAGAAGGACCAACGACGATGAAGGAGGAGAAGGAGTAGGAGCTAGCTTTAATTGAAGTAGGGGCGGAATCGAATGATTACGAGATAGACAATGAGACAAAGCCAAGAGGGGAGAGCACTTAGACAATTCACTTTGAGTACAGGGAAGTCTGCTGGTAGGAATTCCTCAGGGCGTATTACGGTTTTTCACCGAGGGGGTGGATCGAAGCGATTGCAGCGAAGAATTGATCTGAAACGAAGCACTTCGTCTATGGGCATTGTAGAAAGGATAGAATATGACCCTAATCGTTCTTCTCGGATCGCTCCAGTACGATGGATCGAGGGGGTGCAGCTACGCCGCCAGAGGAAATGCAATACGATAGAAGAGTGCGCCCCGCCGCGTAAAATCCTCGAACCTACCACGACCACCATCCGCGGCCCATTTTCGTTCTCTTCCCTGCCCGGGAAAGTGGATCAAAGAAAGGTAGCTTGCTTCTCTCCTGGACTGATGGCGGCTTATGTAGTGGTCGGCCTTCCTACCAGAATGCCTCCTTGGTCGAAGAGCCCCTTTACTAGTAAGGGCGCAGGAAGCAAAAAAACTTGCGCGAAGGACGTTTTCTTCTCTGCCCTCTCCTCTCCAAAGGCCAAGGGAGCATCCCTTTCCTTCGGTAGCTCTTTTGGTTTCCCAAGGATAGCGGTAGCTGGGGCAAAGCCCGCTTTCTTCGCTCCGCGAATGAGAGAGAAACTAAGAGGAAAAAACATGTTCTCTCTTTGCGAGGTCCGAAAGTGGAGAACGCATAGCATTCTCTGGGCACATAGGATCAAACGTAAAGCAGCGCTTTCTTGGCAGAGTTTTAGGCGGCAAGAGACTTTAGGGCTTGTTGGAGCTGCTGAGCATAACGAATCGAAGCCGAAGACGGATCAAGGTAGCTTGCCTGCCAAGCCGATAGGCGAAGGGCCGAAGGATGGAGCGTGCAAAGTCGATCGTGCACCTGTCGTGTGACCCGTTGGTCCTAAGCAATGTCTTGCGCGAAGCGACCCACCTAGAAACAGCTCTCCTTTATGTTAGGGGGGCACTTAAATGGAACTTCGATCGGATGCGGGTATCCAATCCCGCCGCTGAGATGTCCAGCGGATTTCTGGGCCTTGACGAATGGCCGGCCACCCTTTACGTTAGAAGAGCAAAAGGCCCGGGACATAGCAGGATGAACCAATGTGAATGAGTGTAAGCTTCGTTGCCCGAACACGATTGGTGCTGACCACACTAGGTGCTACCGTGGTAGCAAGAGAGGCCAGGCGGTGACAATTGAAAGGTTGTCACTGAGCATTCCTAGTCACACGGGAAGAGAGGTCAAATGGCAAGACAAGGCCATACGCCCGTTTGGCTCCTCGCGGAGTATAGCTCACATCCAAACATCTGATTGGGGAACGGGGCAACGCCCATGAAGCTCCGGCGGAAAGGGAAGGCCTGCCAGGCCGTATGCCCATGGGTGCAGGATTCTTCGAAAAAGCGCGGGCTGACTCGGAGACCTGGGACCTTGGCTTAGCAACGAATGAAGGGAAGCTCGAAGAGCTTTCTCCGCCAGCGGCTTATGTAGTGGTCGGCCTTATAAAGCTCGCTAAGCCATCCCCCCTTCCCTTATTAAGTGGAAAGTCTTCACTTAGTAGTCGGCATTCCGAATGAAGGGAAGCTCGAAGAGCTTTCTCCGCCAGCGGCTTATGTAGTGGTCGGCCTTATAAAGCTCGCTAAGCCATCCCCCCTTCCCTTATTAAGTGGAAAGTCTTCACTTAGTAGTCGGCATTCTATAAGCGACTTGTCGAGTCTACGAAGCTTTGCTTCTTGTAGTCGGCCCGTAATGCCTCCCTTCATTTGTCCTTCCAGCTCAGAATGCCTTATTAAGTGGAAAGTCTTCACTTAGTAGTCGGCATTCTATAAGCGACTTGTCGAGTCTACGAAGCTTTGCTTCTTGTAGTCGGCCCGTAATGCCTCCCTTCATTTGTCCTTCCAGCTCAGAATGCCTA